AAGGATTGCTTTATCAATCACCATCTACTTTGGAGATACCTTCTGAAACATTTTTAAAATCCAAAAATTCAATATCTTCCCGCGAATTAGTGAATCAAGCGGGTTCTTTTGTGCAGAATAATAAACAGAAAACAGCGGGTTAATCTTTAAAAATTCCATTGTAAATGTGAAATACTCATATAAATTATAAATGTACAAATGTGGGAGAGATCAAGAAAATGCAGGGTAATTTATCTGATTGGCTAGTCAAGCATGAGCTAGTTCATAGATCTTTAGGCTTCGATTACCAAGGAATAGAGACTTTACAAATAAAAACTGAGGATTGGGACTCCATTGCTGTCATTTCATATGTATATGGTTACAATTATTTACGCTCCCAGTGCGCCTATGATATAGCACCAGGTGGATTTTTAGCTAGTGTGTATCATCTTACGAGAATACGGTATGGTATAGATAAACCTGAAGAGGTATGCATAAAAGTCTTTGTCCCAAGGAATAATCCTAGAATACCGTCTGTTTTCTGGGTTTGGAGAAGTGCAGATTTTCAAGAACGGGAATCATATGATATGTTGGGAATCTCTTATAATAATCATCCACGCCTTAAACGTATCTTGATGCCTGAAAGTTGGATAGGTTGGCCCCTACGTAAGGACTATATTACTCCAAATTTCTATGAAATACAAGATGCTCATTGAATGACAAGAAACTAATGTTAATGTATATGATAATGACACGACTCCAGAATTCATTTAAGGAATATTTTAACGTCCTGTTTCATCTGAAACAGAGTAACTGCACTCTAATTCGTATTCTGGATGGGCTAAAAGCTAAAAAAGATGCTTCATTGATATTCCCCAATTTGAAAGATATACATTTCGTATGAGTAAAAACAATAGAATAGGATGAATAAAAAGAGTTCTGTACCATGTAACATGAACTTTGTACCGCGCACATTACTTAGAGGGATCTCAGGAAGTAAAAAAAAGTTAAATAAAGTAGAAATAGGTAAGTAGGAGTGAAAAATAGAATAAATATAAAATACGAAAACAAAATTCAGAAATGCAAAAGGATCAGATTTTATTTGTACTGTGTTTGAAATACATTCTGTTTATTTATATCCTTCAACTCCTTTAGACTTTTAAGTGTTTTTTAACCAATCCTTTAACTTATTAATTTTAGATATATATGTTAGATATATATGAAGGCTTAACATTTGGGTGAGAGAAAGCACGGTATGAACAAATAAAAAATAAAAGAAAGCATAATCCCATTTTGTTCTTTACCATATATATTTTATCCATCTCAAAAATGGAGGTCTATATCCATACACTATCCATATACCCTATTATACCTAATTATACCTAGATGATATAGAATTTAGGTATACATATCTATAATGCTTGAGGCTATTAATGAATATATATCCCATTAATTTGTATGACTAATTATTTGATACATTATTTACGTGTCAGGAACCAGATTTGAACTGGTGACACGAGGATTTTCAGTCCTCTGCTCTACCAACTGAGCTATCCCGACCTTTTCTCGCGCATTATCCTAGTAGAGCACTTTATCTATGTCAATTAAAGGGACTAAAAAATTAAGAAAGTATTAAAAAATCTTACCCAGCTCCTGAATTTCTTAGATTAAAAAAAGATAAGATAAAAAGTAGTTAGGAAGTATAGTTAAGTTAGTACTTAAAATGGGCTTTTATTGGGGATAGAGGGACTTGAACCCTCACGACTTATAAAGTCGACGGATTTTCCTTTTACTATAAATTTCATTGTTGTCGGTATTGACACGTAGAATGGGACTCTCTCTTTATTCTCGTCCGAATAATCAGTTTTTAAAAGATCTATACAGACTCTGGAATGAATAATTTGATCACTGAATATTCGATTCTTCCTTAAACTTTGATTGGAATATGGAATAGATTTACAATAACTCTTAAATTTTTCATATATATATATTATAATGGATTCGGGCCGCGATTAATCAATCGTTTACTATGTCAGTATGTATATATACGTATATAGGGCGGGCATCCTCTCTGTCATTTTGATAGAAGAATTCCGGCTACCAGCGCAACGTAATCAACTTCATTCGTTAGAACAGCTTCCATTGAGTCTCTGCACCTATCTTTTTTTTATTGTAGTTTTATATTATAAAAACTATAAATTAAACCCTTTTTCTCAAAATAAAGATTTGGCTCAGGATTGCCCATTTTTAATTCCGGGGTTTCTCTGAATTTGGAAGTTATCACTTAGCAGGTTTCCATACCAAGGCTCAATTTAATCAAGTCCGTAGCGTCTACCGATTTCGCCATATCCCCTTTTGCGACAGGATCCAGTTGTAATTCTATTCAATTCCTTTATTTATTTTATTTATCTTGGAATCAAATCATTGCGTTGAATTTATTAGATAATGATTCTTATATCTAAAAGTGTATGCCACTATTTTTTTGCCATTCTCTATCATTTCCATTGTATTGAATGAACCCTAATTTGTTCCAATCGGACATGATTCTATCATTGATGTGCCTCCAATTCAATATGAATAGATATATCCCACCTCTATAATCTCTCCTCCCTTCATTTTGACTTTAAAAGCGCAATTTGTAATACTGGAAGGATCGATACTCATTACTTATTTTTTTTTTTTTTTCGCCCTATCTTCTCTGAATGACAACAAAGGAATGTCTTAATTATAATTTTAATTGTATCTTTATCTTTAAAATAATAATATCTTTATTCTTAATCTTAGAATGGATTCACTATCATTATATTATATAATATAATTAATTATATAATTTATTTAGAGATAATTAATAATTACTTAACATAATTTGGTATAACTGTTCTAAGAAATAATTTAGACTTTTCTAAAATATAATATCAAATTCAATTTGATATTATATTCTTAATCAAGTAATAATTATGGAAATATTATGTCTTTTTAAGTATTATTATTAAGTAATTATTAATACTATGAATTAAAATAAAAAAAAAATAAATATTAATTATAAAGAAATTAATAGCTAATATATTAAATCTGGTAGTTTCCGGACTCCCTATTCACTATTTCTATTTCTGCTATGTGAGCCCGCTTAGCTCAGAGGTTAGAGCATCGCATTTGTAATGCGATGGTCATCGGTTCGATTCCGATAGCCGGCTTTTATCTATCTATTTTTTCATGATTGATAATATCTTCTCCCCCCTTTCTTCAAATATCGGTCGCTGATCTATTATGTCGTGTTAACTTGCAACTATGAATAAAAAATAGATTGGAATGGAGCAATTAGATCTATACAGAACAAATCATAAAACAGAGACTTAACTTCTTTACTATCATATACAAAAAATATAGATATTGATACAATGCATTTCATTCTATTTTCATTCTACTTTAGTATTGTATACTTCAGTAGATTTAGCCTTGCTTTGTTTATCCTTTAGTTTAGTCTTAATTTAGATTTTTCTTTAAATTTTTCAATAAAAAAAGGAGTTTTATGTCTCGTTACCGAGGGCCTCGTTTCAAAAAAATACGCCGTCTGGGGGCTTTACCAGGATTAACTAGTAAAAGGCCTAGATCTGGAAGTGATCTTAAAAACCAATTGCGTTCTGGGAAAAAATCGCAATATCGTATTCGTCTAGAAGAAAAACAGAAATTGCGTTTTCATTATGGTCTGACAGAACGACAATTACTTAGATATGTGCATATCGCTGGAAAAGTCAAAGGGTCAACAGGTCAGGTTTTACTACAGCTACTTGAGATGCGTTTGGATAACATCCTTTTTCGATTAGGTATGGCTTCAACCATTCCTGGAGCCAGACAATTAGTTAACCATAGACATATTTTAGTTAATGGTCGTCTAGTAGATATACCAAGTTATCGTTGCAAACCCCGAGATATTATTACTACGAAGGATAAACAAAGATCGAAATCTCTGATTCAAAATTATATTGCTTCATCGCTCCGGGAGGAATTGCCAAAACATTTGACTATTGACTTATTCCAATATGAAGGATTAGTAAATCAAATAATAGATAGTAAGTGGATTGGTTTGAAAATAAATGAGTTGTTAGTCGTAGAATATTATTCCCGTCAGACTTGAACCTAATGAAAATAACAAGAAAGGTTCAGACAAAAGGAAATAGATTTAAGAGCCTTGATCCACATTTTTTTTCTTATTCACGTATCACAAATGGATCGGCAGTAGGATTTTTTTTTTTTGCTTTTCCCATATTTCTATTTTACGTACCACAGTAATGTAATTAGGAATAGAGAATCTCTATCAAATCAAATAAAGTTCTTACTTACTGTTGGAATAATGCTATCAATTGTTATTTGAATTTGATACATTGTGATCGGTAACGTTGGTGACTCGATAGAAACGGAAAGAGAGGGATTCGAACCCTCGGTAAACAAAAGCCTACATAGCAGTTCCAATGCTACGCCTTGAACCACTCGGCCATCTCTCCTACATAATCATAATCTTATTATTAACCAGAAACCGAGTGAAGTGAATAGCGAGTCATTCATATTATTTATTCCAGTACGGGTAGGACCCATTACTGGTTACATAGGAATAAAAGATTCCTTTCAAATTTCATATTTCTCAACACCAATTTACTTAATGGATTTTTAGATTTCAATTGTATGACGCATACGCATTATGCAAACAAAAGAGTATGGTTACTCTCCTCTATTTTATCATGGAATTATTATTCCATTCTTTATTTTTCCTCTTTTGATTATAACCAAATTAAAACTTTTCGAGTTACCAGAATCTATAGTAAAATAAAGTCCTTGGTTAGTCAACTTAGAGAAAATCGTAATAGTTCCGTTTATCAGTATACTACTTAATTTGTAGGAAATCCAATCTCATTCAAATATTTCATATCTCATCTCATCCCCCCTTGGGCACAATTTGAGCGGAATATCCACATCTTTTTTTAGAATTAGTCTATTTTTATGATATTTCGTACTACTGTACAATTCGGATAATTTTCCTTTGGGAAAATGAGAAGAATTATAGAATGGATTGTTAATTATGCCTAGATCCCGGATAAATGGAAATTTTATTGATAAGACTTCTTCAATTGTAGCCAATATCTTATTACGAATAATTCCGACAACTTCAGGGGAAAAAAAGGCATTTACCTATTACCGAGATGGTGCGATTTGATTTTTTTTCTTGCTTTTTTAGACCTTAATCTGAGAGAGAGAAGCGTGGTTCGGGATAGAAAGAAACAAATTTTTTTTAAACCAACGCTTGGTGAAGGTGAAGTTTAAAGATAGAACAATTCCTTCTGTCGTGTATCCTCGATTGATACGGCTTCAGATGCTTTAATTATCGATTTTAGTATTGAGCGAAAGGTTACACCTATAGGTTCTGGATTGCGGGTCAATACTACGCCACTAGTACCAATGGGCGGCATAGAGGAAGAAGCACTACTCTACGGAATCAACAACACGAAAACTTTGTTATATTATAAATTACCCCTTCTCGGTATTGGGACTAATAAGAAAAGAAAGAATGAATGGTTGGGACAACAAACATCCATCTCGTTTGTACTTTGGATACCCATATAACCATCAAAGATTGTTGAAGTGACTGATTCCTGGAAATAGAAGGCGTTGTGAACAAAGAAATTGTTGGAGTGACTATTTCCATCTAGCACTAATACAATTGGTGTTAAGAAAAGACCTCTTTCGGGAAGGCTGGCTAGAAATTTCTTGTAAAAATACTAGCCCCCATCAGTTCATAATGAGAATAGTGAAATCTTGATTCCAGAGATTATGTCCCTTAGTACTATGCACAGAGGGGAGGAGCCGTATGAGATAAAAATCTCATGTACGGTTCTGGAACGGAGATTCTTTGATATAGAATGAACGGCCGTAACGGATGTCGGCTCAATCCGAAGGAAATTATGCGGAAGCTTTACAAAATTATTATGAAGCTACGCGACCAGAAATTGATCCCTATGATCGAAGTTATATACTCTATAATATAGGCCTTATACACACAAGCAACGGAGAGCATACGAAGGCTTTGGAATATTATTTCCGGGCACTAGAACGAAACCCATTCTTACCACAAGCTTTTAATAATATGGCCGTGATCTGTCATTACGTGCGACTATCTCCATTATAGAAAAAAGATAAAGGCTAGTAAATACTAGAATAAAATAGGCTTTCTACATATGTATCGTCCAAAGCAACGATTTTTATCAGCTGTAGCAAGGAAAAATACTTCAAATATAAAGGAATAAGTACGCCTATATACTCTATGGATAAAGGATCGAATTGATAGAGAAAGCACCGTAAAGATCAATTAGCAAGTTATTAGGTCGATACAGTTAAGAACTGCTTACTTATGTCATAATATGAGATATAAAGTTAGGAATCTACTTATGTAATAGAGTCGATCTACTAAGGTATTGAGCAGCGGTGTAGCATCAGATCCCAAAGATAGTAAGTTCTTTTTTCTTACGGAGGAAAGTCTTTTTCAAAAATTCTATATGAATTTCATATATGAGATGAAACCGAGATAGTTACCTTTCAGAAAATCCTAACGATATAGGGGGAGTTAATTCTTATGAAGGTAGGAGAAAAGATAAAACTGATTATTGATCAAAATTAGAGTTTGAAACTTATGTAATTAACTTAACTTCGTCTGGTTAACCCAAGAAAACTGGGTTAGGTTTATGAAAAATCTAATTCAGTTAGCATAGGGTAGATTAAAAAGATGGGACACAAAAAGAGTCGATTGCTGAGCCGTATGAGGCAGGAAACTCTCAAGTACGGTTCTAAGGGAAGGAATTTAACCACCTATTCCGACCGGGGAGAACAGGCCATTCTACAGGGTGATTCTGAAATTGCGGAGGCTTGGTTCGATCAAGCTGCTGAGTATTGGAAACAAGCTATAGCGCTTACTCCAGGTAATTATATTGAAGCACATAATTGGTTGAAGATCACGAGGCGTTTCGAATTCGAATAAAAGCACTCGCTTTATTAATTTTTTAATTTATTAAAATGGTGTTTTAATTTATTAAAATGGTGATTGGATCCATCAATCAACTAAAATAGATAGTTACTATGAGAAGATCCAATCAAGAATTTCATTATATCTCTTCTTCCTAAAAAATTCTATTTTGTATAGTATCCCATAAGGATAAAGGTATTTGATAATAAAAAGGGTCCGTTGGGCACCTAATCGTTATGTCATAATAGATCCGAACACTTGCCCCGGATCAACTTCGATATCATAATTGCTCTAGTGAATAACTAAATAAAATAGATGAATGAGAGATGGGGGACCGATGATTAAAAAAAAAAAAAAATATCCATCTTTCAGAGGTTTCACTAAAAACTTGACTGTTGGCAGGTCTCTTTGTATGTGTTGTCCGGAAAGAGGAGGACTTAATGATTATTCGTTCGCCGGAACCAGAAGTGAAAATTGTTGTAGATAGGGATCCCGTAAAAACGTCTTTTGAG